TAGCGAGATTTCGAATCAACTTATTGGTCTTATGGTATATCTCAGTATAGAGAATGATAACAAGGATCTGTATTTGTTTATAAACTCTCCTGGCGGATGGGTAATCCCCGGAGTAGCTATTTATGATACTATGCAATTTGTGCAACCCGATGTGCATACAATATGCATGGGATTAGCCGCTTCAATGGGATCTTTTATCCTGGTCGGCGGAGAGATTACCAAACGTCTAGCATTCCCTCACGCTTGGCGCCAATGAGTTTTTTAAGAACAAAAAAAAAAGACTATGCCTTCGCCCTATGAAATAGGAATATTAAGTAATAATAGCATGGCACTTCGAATTCGATATGAGAAATTTTTTTTTCAAAACATTAGATTATATATCGAAAGAGTAGTATGAAATTAGTATAAAATAAAGGGTATTCTCGATTTTTTCTTATTTATCGGTGACCATTACCATTTCAGCGTCACAAACTTTTTTGTTTTCACAACAGAAAACTTTTAACAATATTTATGTTATTGTTATGAAAGAGTACGAAAAAAAAAAAAAAGAAACTTTGGGATTGCTGAATCACAGACGAGAGAAATATATAAAAAGCAACGGAGCCATCATAGTATTTTTTAACTGCTCCGAAAGGAAGGATGGTAATTGGATCATTTCCCGATCTGAATCGGATAAACCCTCTATCTATATTTTTTTCTCTTTCTTCGATGGAAATGGAAGGTAAAGTGAATTCCATTGTATAGCCGTATGCAATGTGCAAAGGATGCCTGTACGGTTGCTCAATTCTATCTTTCTTTTTTTATTATTCTTTATCTCTTCTCCTCACCTCATCATGCGAGATAGAGGAACCATTTGTTATATTATCAGGGTAATGATACATCAACCTGCGAGTTCTTTTTATGAGGCGCAAACGGGAGAATTTATCCTGGAAGCAGAAGAACTACTGAAACTGCGCGAAACCATCACAAGAGTTTATGTACAAAGAACGGGCAAACCCTTATGGGTTGTATCCGAAGATATGGAAAGGGATGTTTTTATGTCAGCAACAGAAGCCCAAGCTCATGGAATTGTTGATCTTGTAGCGATTGAATAAAAAAAAATAGCATTAAGTTGACGAAAATCGCCGATTTGAGATTTTATCTTCTTACTTATTAACGGGTTTACTAATATTCTATTCATCTATTAAATAGAGAAGTAATTCATAATCATCCGGTTAGGATCGATCTAAACCAGCCCATTTATTATGTATACGATTCAACATGCCAACTATTAAACAACTTATTAGAAACACAAGACAGCCAATCAGAAATGTTACGAAATCCCCCGCTCTTGGGGGATGTCCTCAGCGTCGAGGAACATGTACTAGGGTGTATGTGCGACTCGTTCAGATCACCATTGGGAGAAAAAAGGGAAATCCATTTTCCAGTATCAATGATCAGTACTAGTCAATAGTATAAAATGGAAGGAAGAAGGCCATTCACTATCTATATCTATATATCGAAAACTAAAAAAAAAAGATCTATTCAATTCTCTTCTATTGTATATGAGATTTATGGTTTCCGATGAGAAAACATTCCTCATTGGTAACAAATAGTTATCCATTAAGCGGGGAAATCCTATTTTCAAAGCCGAAATCTTATGCCTATACTCTTGCAAAAACGGACTAAGAGGGTCAGCTACCCAGCCAATCTTCATAATTAAATACCGTTACTGTATAGGTAGATCTCGTTGTGAAAGACCTATTACTAGATAATTCATGGGTAGAGCCAAAGAATTTGAACTGTGCAAGTTGCTAATAGCATTGATTAAATGAAATAAGGGACTCCGGTGTATAGAGAGGACCTCACCGTTTAAGACATAACCATAGAAACGATGGAATCCACTATTTCGTTATTCATTTCTATTTATTACTTTTTTCTGTTTTTTGATACCTAGTATCAATACTCGTTTCGAGGTGAAATGCCTATAAAAAAAGACAAATTGTGGTTGGGAAGGTTATAGTAGCAAAAGCCATTGGAATTTGTATTTTATACATTGGAAGAATCCGTTTTGTTATTAATAAACTAGGAAAAGAATAACTGAAAGAAAGGAAATCAATTAGTTATTCATGAAAGTTTCATTTATTCAATGACTAGAATTAGACGAGGATATATAGCTCGGAGACGTAGAACAAAAATTCGTTTATTTGCATCAAGCTTTCGGGGGGCTCGTTCAAGACTTACTCGAACAATTATTCAACAGAAAATAAGATCTTTGGTTTCGTCTCATCGAGATAGAGATAGGAAAAAGAGAGATTTTCGTCGTTTGTGGATCACTCGGATAAATGCAGTAATTCGCGAGAATAGAGTATCCCATAGTTATAGTAGATTAATACACAATCTGTACAAGAGACAGTTGCTTCTTAATCGTAAAATACTTGCACAAATAGCTATATTAAATAGGAATTGTCTTTATATGATTTCTAATGAGATCATAAAATAAAAAAGGAAATTGTAAGGAATTCGTCAGAATATTTTAAATGGAGTTCGCTGGAGAATGAACTCCGGGAAGGTAGAGTAGAAATTAGTATGATAAAGAGAATATGATAAAGTCGCTCAAAATTAAATGAGCGAATATGTCCAATATCCAATAAAAAAAGATTTCTTCTTCTTCCCCAATTTTTTTCTTACAATTTTTCGAACAAAATATCAATCTCTGTTTGAGTTCGGATTTGAATTTGAATTTGGGTTCAATTGAGGAGTAAAGTAAGTCTACTTTTTTTTATTTAGTTAGGGTTCTAAGACCAGTAGCTCCGGAGGTCGACTCGCTTCTTTCAAATTGTTTCTCATTATTAAGAAAAGGTAACAAAGATAAAATACGAGCTTGTTTTATAGCAATAGTAATTAATCGTTGTTGTTTTAAGGTTAATCTATTTACCCGTCTAGATAATATTTTTCCTTGTTCACTAATAAATCGACTAATTAAACTCATGTTTCTATAATCAATTCGATCCCCCGATTGGATCGGGGGCAAACGCCTACGAAAAGATCGCTTGGATTTAAGAAAGAGTCGCTTGGATTTTTCCATGGTTTGTTTATTCCTTATCCCCAAAATCCTATTTCAATCTGATCCAAAAAGATTTTGAATTCAAAATATAGGATTTGATTTGGCTTTTTTTTTTAGTTAGTTAAATTATGTTAACTAGAATATATAGAATAATATGGTATATATAGAATATGTCCTTTTCGTGTTCCTTGTAAGAGTGACACACAGGCACTTGATTCGAGTTATTTCTTTATCTCCCCGTGAATCGTATGTTTGTAACAATAGGGACAGAATTTTCTCAATTCCAATCGACTAGGCGTATTGTGTCGATTCTTTTGAGTAATATATCTGGAAAGACCCCTTGATTCCTTATTAAGACCGTTTCGAACACAATTGGTACATTCTAAAATAACCGTTACTCGGACATCTTTACCCTTGGCCATGAACCTCCTTTGCGTTTTTGATTCAACCAACTCTTCTACTTTCCGCGAAAAAAGAAATCAAAAAAATAAGAAGTAAAACAACAAACTAATATTTAGGTATATTTTGAATCGAATTCGATTCAATGTACAGTATTTCATTAAAAGATCTTGTATGATCTTCTTGCCCTAGACACATTTCTGTTCTCACAATATTATTTCTAAATGGAATTGGAGACTAAACCCGAATTTTGCCGAGGTTGAATCTACTTTTTTATTTCTCTTTCCTCCTTTCTTTATTATACTTCTACTTATTATATTGTATTGAATTCTATTTTATCTAAAAAAAAAAAAGAAAAGAGGGGGAGGGATTAGTCACAAATCTTTTGATTCTATCTCTAATCTTCTTCACCCCTTCCCATGTCAATAACTAGAATGAGAAAAAAGGGAATGTCAACGCATCCGGAAATAAACGATTGATCTCTATCAAAAGACCTGCTAAAGCCCCAAACCATAGAGTACTTAGTACCGGTGCCACGGAAAGATATGTTTTTAGATCTCGCATTTTAAATCCTCCTTCTTTATTCTTTTTATTTATTGTATTATTTATTGTAATGCCTAATGGTAATCCATATATGATCCGATATAATATAACTATGGAAGTAGTTAAGGACCGCTTGTATTTGTACACGGAATTCCTAATTCCAATTGAAATTTACAATGATTCGGTAGATAAGATTTTCCTTTTCTTAAAACCGAAAAAGACGTCCCTTCCGACTGAGCATTCCCAAAAAATATTCTTTTTTTTTAGTTATTTTTTACGATGGGTTTCAGATTCATGTGTATATAAGCCTTCTATTATTATTATATGTTACATGAGAATAAAAAAAAAATGTCAAGATAACTTGGATATATCAATGGAAAAAATAAGGATTTTGAAAACAAGACAGGGATTCTATAAAATGACACTGTAGACCAATTGAAAGGGATGTAGCGCAGCTTGGTAGCGCGTTTGTTTTGGGTACAAAATGTCACGGGTTCAAATCCTGTCATCCCTACCTATTACTTCTCGTCTGAGCAGTAACGAGGGATTCATTGAAATCGATTAAAATCAGGCATACATAATCTTTATTTTATTATATCATATTCTATATGACAGTCTTATGCATACAAGATGTATTCGGGTTAGAAAAAAAATCCTCTTCTTTTTTTTTTAGTTTTAGCTAGTGTGATAATGATAAGAAGATAAGAAAGCGCTCTTAGTTCAGTTCGGTAGAACGTGGGTCTCCAAAACCCGATGTCGTAGGTTCAAATCCTACAGAGCGTGATTCCAGTCTTGGTTAGGTTAGTCCGAAAATTACACTTAACTAATTGAAGAGTAATCTTAATTTGACCTCCTTTGGATTAAAGAAAAGAGGAGGTCAATTAAAAAAAAAAAGATGTTAATTAATTTAATCAAAGGTCCAACTGATCACCACGTCTGTATTGTAAATATGCAGTTACAAATAATCCAGCTAAAGTAATAGGAATTAGACCTAAGACAATTCCAAATAGAA